AAGGCTCAATCCAATTAAGTCCGTAGCGTCTACCGATTTCGCCATATCCCCCTTCCTTTTGTTTTGAGATTAGGATCTTATTATGATATCATTCCTTTTTTCTTTCATTTATACTGGAATCCTTGAATTTATTAGATAGCGATTACTATCTCGAAAAAAGTATTTTCTTTGTTACCTATAGGAAACCCTTATTTGATCCAATCAAATTGGATTTTATCATTTCTGTATCGGCAATTCAATATAGATTGATATATACCCCATATATCTTCCTCTTCCTGCCATTTCTCCCATGCAACTTGGCATACTTCAACGGACGATTCTTCTTTTTTTTTCTTAACTTCTCCTTTTACGAATGAAAGCCGAGGAATGTCTAATTAGTTATAACTAATTAACTAATTCGAATTCGAAAGAAATATAGAATTAGAAATATATAGGATATAAAATATAGAAGTGTAACAAAAAGAATTTCAAATGTCGTGTGAATTCAAAATCCAAAATCAAAAAGAAAATTTGACTATCGAATCGAATAATATTCGAATTTAGAAGTGTGATAAAGAAATCGAAATTCTATATCGCTACATAAATCGTTCTGTTCTATAATATTCAATATTTATTGGAAATTATAGAGAAATTATAGATTCTATTCTTTTCTATATTTCTAGAGACACTATAGTGTATTGAATTCCTATGCATAGAAAATTTCTATTATTATTATGTGGGCCCGCTTAGCTCAGAGGTTAGAGCATCGCATTTGTAATGCGATGGTCATCGGTTCGATTCCGATAGCCGGCCTTTTCCTATTTTTCATTTTTTTATTCCATTTTTGAAAAATTGATAATCTCCCTTTGAAATCCAAGAATAGTGAAAAAGTGTTTTACCCCTTTTTCAAAATCCATGAAATTCTTATCTTAATAGGAACTCCCAACTATGTCAGGAAAGGATCTTTTATATATATTATTCTAATATCTAATAATAGAAATAGAAAGTTTGAATATTTATCTCATTCTTCTTTATAGTACAAGTACACTACTTCAGCAAACTTAGCTTCATTTAGTTCAGTTTTAGTTTAGGTTTATTCTGTAAAATCCAATTTTCAAAAAAAAAAAGAATGAAATGAATTCTAAATAAGAATAAGGAGTCTTTATGTCGCGTTACCGAGGACCTCGTTTCAAAAAAATACGCCGCCTGGGGGCTTTACCAGGACTAACTAATAAAAGTCCTAAAGCTGGAAGTGATCTTAGAAAGCAACCGCGCTCCGGGAAAAAATCTGGATATAGTATTCGCCTAGAAGAAAAACAAAAATTGCGGTTTCATTATGGTCTTACAGAACGACAATTACTTAAATACGTTCGTATCGCCAGAAAAGCCAAGGGGGCAACAGGTCCAGTTTTACTACAATTACTTGAAATGCGTTTGGATAACATCCTTTTTCGATTGGGTATGGCTTCGACTATTCCCGCAGCCCGCCAATTAGTTAACCATAGACATATTTTAGTGAATGGGCGTATAGTAGATATACCAAGTTATCGCTGCAAACCCCGAGATATTATTACGGCGAAGGATGAACAAAAATACAGAACTCTGATTCAAAATTCTCTCAACTCTTCCCCTCATGAGAAAGTGCCAAAGCATTTGACCCTTCAACCATTCCAATATAAAGGATTAGTCAATCAAATAATAGATAGAAAATGGGTCGGTTTGGAAATAGATGAAACCATAGTCATAGAATATTATTCTCGTCAGACTAAACCCTAAACTCAAATAAAATAGCAAGGGTTCGGGCAATTTTCTTCCCTTTCATCAAATTAAATTAACCTAAGGTTAAGTAAGAAAAATACGGGTTTAATTCCGATTTTATCCCATTTATGTATCATAGACCGAGGGGCTATTTTCATATTCTTTCCGGTATTCTTCCTAGTTTATGGGTCACAGCAATTCGGAATAGAGAATCTATATCAATGAAAGGTCTAACTGGTGGAATAAAGGTCTCCATTGCTATTTGATCCGGTGTTGTTAATAAAATGGGTCTATTAAGTGAAGGTACGGAAAGAGAGGGATTCGAACCCTCGGTAAACAAAAGCCTACATAGCAGTTCCAATGCTACGCCTTGAACCACTCGGCCATCTCTCCTACATAATGATTAGGAACCAAAAACCGAGTGAATAGCGAGTTCTTCATATTCGATTCTAGATTATTGGATAGGTACGACCAATCCATTTTAACTATTTTAACTATATATTACAAATCAAAATAGAAAATTTTTCATCAAAGTAAAGAAAGATCTTTCTTTCGAGGCTCCAAGATAACGAGAAAATTCTTTTCTTAGGAAATTTTTTTTTGAATTTTATTAAAAAGGGGGATTCATGTTTGCAAAAATGACTCCCTTCTATTTCTACTATTTCGAATCGATTAAATCAATGAATTAGAACGAATCAACTGATTGATAGGTCTAGATTTTTTAGATTAGGGTTAATGGATACCTTTCTAGCATAATTCTATA